CACCTGAGCACTAGGTCCAATGTGAGTAGGGTCACTCAGCCATGCTTCATAATTGGAAAAACGAGCACCATGGAAATACATGCCACTCAGCCAAAGAAAGATGATAGAGAGTTGGCCGAAATGGGCGCTAAATACTTTTCGAGAGATTTCCTCCAAATCACTGGTATGACTATCGAAATCGTGAGCATCAGCATGTAGGTTCCAGATCCAAGTGGTAGTATCAGGTCCCTTAGCTATTGTTCTTGAGAAATGACCGGGTTTAGCCCATTCCTCAAAAGAAGTTTTTATGGGATCCCTATCTACCAAAATTTTGACTTCTGGTTCCGGCGAACGAATAATCATTGAGTCCTCCTCTTTCCGGACAACACATACAAAGAAACTCGCCAACAGTCACTCAAATAATTAGTGAATCTATGATAGATGCTTAGAATTAGTTTCTTTCTCTTCTATCTCCCATCTATTCATCTATTTTCTTTAGTTATTCACTAGAACAATTATGATCTGAAAGTCGATCTGGGGCAAGTGTTCGGATCTATTATGACATATCCATAAGGTGCTCAACGGACCTTTTTTTTCTAAAATTCTTTCGTCCCCTTCCATTGGTACATAAAGAGTTTTTTTACAACCTAATCTAGTGTATTTATATTTCAATTATAAGTTTCTAGATGTAGCCTTTTTTTATGCCTTAAATAGAGCATATTACTCTATTCCAAATCATGTGAACCCTTATTAGTCATTACTAAGAAAGAGTCTAGTATCGATATTTAGTCATTTTAAAATCTCTTTTATTAGTTTTATTTTAATAGTTGAAAAGAAAAAAAAATAGATATATAGATATTTTCATATTCATCTATTACTTACCCCTACAGAATAACAGATGAAATAGAACGATTTTAGAAAAGGATATAATGAAATTCTTTGTCTTTGATTGGTTCTTCTGATAGAAAAGATCTGTTTTATTTAACTGATAGGGCCAACAAACTATTAATTATAATAAACAAATAAATATATATATAGAATTCTAAAAAAAAAATAAACAAAGCGAAAGAAAGTTCTTATTCGAAGCGCCTCGTGATCTTCAACCAATTCTGTGCTTCAATATAATTACCAGGAGTAAGCGTTATAGCCTGTTTCCAATACTCAGCGGCTTGAGCGAACCAAGCCTCCGCCATTTCAGAATCTCCTTGTTGAATGGCCTGTTCTCCACGGTCGGAATAGGCGGGTCAATTCCCTCCCTGAGAACCGTACTTGAGAGTTTCCTACCTCATACGGCTCGACAGCCAACTCTTTTGTTTTAGTGTCCCAGTTTTTTAACTTTAACCTACTTTATATCTAATTGAATGAGATTTCTTATCTTATAGATATTCTATATCCATTTTTCTTGGATTAAACAAAATAAATTAATTACATGAGTTTCAAACTTGAATTTTGATTTAATTAATATAATAATAAGTTTTATCTTTTTTCCTACCTTCCGAAATAAATAAAACATAGGCATTTCAATTATTATTAGATATTAGAATTTTCTGAAAGGTAACTATCCCGGTTTCATATAAAAATTTATATAGAATTTTTGAAAAAGACTTTTCTTCATACTTCATAAAAAAGAAAAAGACTTACTGTCTTTAGGATCTGATGCTACACCGCTGCTCAATACCTTAGGGGATCCACTCTATTACATAAGTGGATTCCTAAGATTTATCTCATCTCATATTATGATATAAATAAACAGCTCTTATTGTATCGGTCCAAAACCTTGCCAATTGATCTTTACGGTGCTTCCTCTATCAATTTAATCCTTTATTTATCCATAGAAGAAAGTATTTAGGCATATCTAGTCTTCACTTCATATTTGGATCTATGAAGTTTATTTATTTGCTACAGCTGATAAAAAATCGTTTTGGACGATGCATATGTAGAAAGCCAATTTTTTGTGTTTCTAGTATTTCATTTACTAGTTGTTCGTTCGTTCTTTTTTTTCTATAGTGGAGATAGTCGCACGTAATGACAGATCACAGCCATATTATTAAAAGCTTGTGGTAAGAAGGGGTTTCGTTCTAATGCCCGAAAATAATATTCTAAAGCTTTCGTATGTTCCCCATTACTTGTGTGGATAAGGCCTATATTATAGAGTATATAACTTCGATCATAGGGATCAATTTCTAGTCGCATAGCTTCATAATAATTCTGTAATGCTTCCGCATAATTTCCTTCGGATTGAGCTGACATCCGTTACGGTCGTCATTCGATTTAACGAATTCTCCGTTTCAGAACCGTATGTGAGATTTTCATCTCATACGGCTCCTCCTTTATGTGCATAATGAAAAAAATATATGGAAAAAAATTGATGTCATTATGAACTAAGTGGGGCTAATGTTTTTACAAGAAATCCCTAGCCAACCTTCCTGCAAAAGATCTTTTCTTACTACCAAGTGTGTTCATGCTAGATAAAAATGGAAACTCCAACAATTTCTTTGTTCTCAACGCCCCTAAATTTCCAGGAATTAGTCACTTCAACAGTCTTCAATGGTTATACGGGTATCCAAAGTACGAACGAGATGGATGTCTGTTGTTCCAACCATTTTAATAATTATTCCCAATCCCCAATGAAGAAGAAGGAAAAGGAATCATTTTGAAGAAAATTTTCGTGTTGTTGATTTCTAGGCGTAGTGCTTCTTCCCCTATGCCGCCTATTCATATTAGTGTAGTAGGATTGACCTGTAATACGGGAACCATAGGTAAAAAACCTTTTGCTCAATACTAGAATTCACAATTGAAGCATCTAAGGCTGCATTAATCGTGGATACACGACAGAAGGAATTGTTTTTTTTTTTATTATTATTATAAACTTCACCTTCAACAAGCGTAGATTTTTTTTTAATACTAGTTTTTTTCTATTCCAAATTTACGAAATAAAAAAATAATAATGATAATCAAATCGCACCATCTCTGTAATAAGTAAATGCCTCTTTTTCTCCAGAAGTTGTCGGAATGACTCGTAATAAGATATTGGCTACAATTGAAAAGGTTTTATCAATAAAATTTCCATTTATACGCGATCTCGGCATAGGTAGTAATCCACTCTATAACTTCATTACCTTTTTGTGAGAAAATCATCCCACAAATCAAATAAAGGAATTGTACAGTACGAACTAACATAAAAGCAGACTCATTAAAATAAAAAAACCTTCTATCTACTTCCAATTTTTTTCCGATCAAAAAAGAAAAGGTATCCATTAACCATAATCTAAAAAACTATGAATAACTCGCTATTCACCCAAGTACTCAGTCATAATCATGACGTAGGAGAGATGGCCGAGTGGTTCAAGGCGTAACATTGGAACTGTTATGTAGACTTTTGTTTACCGAGGGTTCGAATCCCTCTCTTTCCGTACTTTCAACTAATTTACCAATCTTATGTGATTGACCCCAATGTATCAAATCAAATAACAATGGATATAAAATAGTTAGACCTTACTTTGATTTTGAAATAGATTCTCTATTCCTAATTTCTTTGATACGGAAAATGCTGGGAAGAACAAACAGGGGATGCAAATCTCTCTACCAATCTATGATACATGAATAAGAAAAAGATTCCCAGAAAAAAATACCTTACCTTGTGCCTTTTTACTTTTAATCAAAAAAGAGGGCAAAGGAGAGTTGTCCGAACTCTTGTTTTTAGTTATTTATTTTACTTAAGTTAGGTTTATTAAGTCTGTCGAGAATAATATTCTACGACAAGCAATTCATTTATTTTCAAACCCACGCATTTCCTATCTATTATTTGATTGACTAATCCTTCATATTGGAATGTGTGAAGAGTCAGATGTTTTGGCAATTCCTGGTGTGCGGATGAATCAAGAAGATTTTGAACCAAAGTTCTAGATTTTTGTTCATCCTTCACTGTAATAATATCTTGGGGTTTGCAGCGATAACTTGGTATATCTACTATACGATCATTAACTAAAATATGTCTATGGTTAACTAATTGGCGCGCTTGAGGAATAGTCAAAGCCATACCCAATCGAAAAAGGATGTTATCCAAACGCATTTCAAGTAATTGTAGTAAAACTTGACCCGTTGACCCTTTTGCTTTTCCGGCGATACGAACATATTTAAGTAATTGGCGTTCTGTAAGACCATAATGAAAACGCAATTTTTGTTTTTCTTCTAAACGAATACGATATTGAGATTTTTTTCCGGAGCGTGATTGGTTTCTGAGATCGCTTCCTGCTCTAGGCTTTTTACTAGTTAGTCCCGGTAAAGCCCCCAGACGGCGTATTTTTTTAAAACGAGGCCCTCGGTAACGTGACATAAAGACTCCTTTTTTTTATTAAAATTTTTAAAAACGAAACTAAATGATAAATGAAGTAAAATCCACTAAAGTAAACTATTGGAATACAAAGACTAAGGAGATGTATTCTCTCAATATACAGATTTTTTGTATTGTATATACAATATATATATATCAAATAAATCACAAAAATTTTCTTTTTTTTTTCTTGATTTATTTTGCAAAGATCGAACCTCTTCACCCAATATATATATTCCTATATGGAAGTTTGTATGACATAATATAAATGAAGTGGTAACTCTTGGAAAAAGGTGAAAGAAGGCTTTTCAATCTTCTTTGATCTTGAAAGTACATTCAAAATCATGTAAAAAATCTAAAAAATAGAGAAAAGCCAGCTATCGGAATCGAACCGATGACCATCGCATTACAAATGCGATGCTCTAACCTCTGAGCTAAGCGGGCTCAAATAACTGAAATAGCGCATGCATACAAATTCACTAAACTACTAGATTGTATCAATTAACTATTCTATTCATCCTTATCTATTTAGAATTAATCAGATTCTATATATTCTAGAACAGAATATAGCTCAAATAAATAGTGAATATCATTAAGTAAATAAAAGAAAAGATAACCATTAATACATTAATTAATAGAGTATAGCAATATATCTACTTTAGTATTTTAGTATTTAGATTTCATTAGT